TAAATCCCCCTAGAATCATTTGGTCCCCTCATTATTCTTTTCGTTATATTCCCCTTTTAGTCTAGTATCGAGTCAAATTTCGATTGGAAAAAAGTAAAAAAGTTTTCTTCACAATCCAATATATTATTATAACTAAAAATCTTGCTCGTAGATGTAGAAGAAAAGTATAAACAAACAAAAAAGAACCTTCTCGTAATTTTTTTATTTATTGATCATCCAAAACTGTCAAAGAATTGTCAACAATAATTTTGTTATTGTTACAAGCTTGATCTTGATAAATTTACGAATCTAGAAATTCATTTCGGACAATTGAACCTTCTCGAACTGTTTCTTTTTAAGAACCAAAAAGATTTGTGCTAGAATAACGGATGCAAAGAAGAACAAAAGCCCTTGTACGCGCAGTGAATCTTGAAGGACTATTTCTGCATCTCCTTGACCAAATCCACCCACATTAGGATTACTCGTTAATGGTTGATCAAGTTTGATAGATTCACCCTCTGAAACAAGAAGCTCCGGTCCTGGCGGGATAATATCAACCACTTCACGTCCGTCCGAGGCATCCGCTATGTTTATTTCGTATCCGCCCTTTTCTTTTCGTACAATTTTCTTTACTATACCTGCTGTTGTGGCATTATAAACTGTATTATTACTCTTGCTTCCGTCAGGATAAATCTGACCCCTTCCCCTGTTACCACCTACATATATCGGATATTTTAAGAAGTAAACGTCTTTCTTAGTAGCAGGGTCTGGAGAAAGAATAGGAAAGGTAATTTCACTATATTTTTGCCCAGGAACAGGACCTATCACAAGAATATTTTTTTTATTGGGGCGATAGCTCTGAAAAGAAAGATTCCCTATCTTTTCTTTCATCTCTGGAGAAATACGGTCGGGGGGGGCTAATTCAAACCCTTCAGGTAAAATAAGAACAGCCCCCACATTCAAACCCCCCTTTTTGCCATTAGCAAGAACTTGTTTTAATTGCATATCATAAGGAATTCGAACAACTGCTTCAAATACAGTATCCGGAAGGACCGCTTGTGGAACCTCAATATCCACGGGCTTATTGGCTAAATGGCAATTAGCACATACAATACGTCCAGTCGCTTCTCGTGGATTTTCATAACCTTGCTGTGCGAAAATGGGATATGCATTCGAAATGGATGACCGAGTTATTATATATATCACGAGCGAGATGGAAATGGATCGAGTAATCTGTTCTTTTATCCAAGAAAAGGTATTTATAGTTTGCATGGTACAATCATTGATTCCGAAAATTTCTACAATAAATTTGGTAGGTTGCTAATAGAGTTCCCTATCCATGAGTCTGCTATTTACTTTAACTGAAAACTTAATTTATTAAAATAATATAATATTACTGGAATATAGGAGGAACTCCCCGCCTTAGACGGGTAGAAATAGAAAGAGGGGGTACAATTGGTCATGCTTTGATTATTGATTATGTACAAAGCAACATTCGAATTAAAAACTCCAATTGGATTTCTCTCCATATACCCCTTTTCTTTTTTTCAGTCATTCATTGAATGATAAATCACTACAAGTGATGGGGATACGCGATTTAAAGAACGGAAAATCCAATATTTTAAAAATGTATCTAGAATGACTGGAAAAGTGGAAACAAGACTCGATATAATTTGATCGTTATGGGCAAATCCAAAATCTTTGTAGATAGAGCTAATCAGTAGTTCCCAACCTTGGGGTGAATGAAATCCGATACATAAATCGGTTACTAAAAGAATGGAAAAAGCTTTTATTGTGTCGCTTAAGTTATATAGGAATTCCTGAACCCAAGAATTAAGAAGAATAAGTTCTTTATTTGCCAGAATGGAATAACCACCTAGAATAAGGAAACAGATTAAATTTGTGGAGAAGTGCAAAATCATATGGATACAATCTTCATTGTACGTCTTGATCAATTGAATCGTTTCATTGTGGATTCCTATACGAAGCTTTTGTAGATGTGTTTCCGGACATTCCTTTATCATTTCGTCCAACAAGCGGAGCTCCTCGAATTCGATCCATTTTTCGCGAAGATTTTTTTCTTGAATATCATTCAAAAAAGTTTCAGATTGCTTAGTATTCCACCAAGTAGTAACCCAAGATTCCAGACTTTTTTGAAATGATAGATAGATCCACCAGGGTAAAAATACTATAGATACAAGATATAGAAAAGGAATAAATGCTTTCTTTTTTTCCATTTTTTTTCATCTATAAATTGTTAATGAACCCAACCGGGTATTCATCGAAAGGAAGGAATTGCTTTCGACGAATACCCGGCGGAGCCATTTCGTTTTTTTCAATTAATGAATATTTTTTATTTTGATTTCAAGATGAAAGAACTCACTTTCTACCAAAATAGAAAATATTTCCAAAAATTGAACAAATTAACCATAGCACAAAAAAAGAATTTAAGACTTGAATGTGATAATAAAAATGGATGGCAAAACACGACAGAATTTGGATAATTTAATTCTCGTTATAATTAGAAATTATAAGAAATCAAATTATTTCATCATTAAAGCGAACAAAAGATTACTAAAAAAAGCGAGAAAATTTACATGATTAATTTGTTTTGTATGTAATATATCAATTACAAATACTGGAAATTCTATGGAATTGAATTGGTTTGTATTTGTAGACATAAACTCCCCCCTTTGGTTGTTCTGTATACGTCTGCTTTGACCCGAGTGGGCGTTCTGATGAGATTTCTGTTAAGGTATGCCGTAGAAAAACGTATTCTAGATTTTCTATTTTACGCCAAGTTAAGAAAACGTTCGGTCTTTCCGTTCATTTTTCAAAATCCTTCAATTGGGACACGCAAGAAATAGGCCAATTCAGCCGCCTTTTGTTCCATTTCTCGTGGAGTCAAATTCTCATCAGTACGAGTTAAAGGAATGGCTCCTTGTCCTCTGATTTCCAGATAAAGAACACGGCGAGTATAAATACCTTCTTTAAGTTCTATTCTAATAGACTGAATATCTTTTATAAGATATCGGAAAAAGATGCGACGATTTTTTCCAGGGAATCCCCAGCGAAAAATACAGACTATTCCCTTTTTTCTATCGAATCGATCATAACCACTACCCACATTCCACGAAATTGCACACCACAAATATGAGCTAATAAAGAGGCCTGCAATCCCATAGAAAGACATCACGATCCCTTGTGGAAAAAAAAGAATTTGCTGGGGAGGAAATAAAGATATCAAATTCTTACCAAGATAGCTGGAAATTCCAACCAACAAGAATCCTAATGAACCGAAAAAAAGGATAAAGGCCCAGCAGAAATTACTTATTTTTCGAGATCCCGTTATAAGTTCTACCCATATACGTTCTGATCGCCAATTCATACTAGATCCGGTTGCATTTAATTTGAATTGAAAGAATACCCCAAATGAATTGTACTTTCCTTACTCTGTCTTGTTTCCGATGTAACTCTCATCAACTAGTCCTATTTTGATGTCAGAGGTGTTTCACTTTTATTTATTTCTATTTTTTATTTTAGTTCGATCAAAATAATAACATCTACCCCTATATTGTATTGTCATTTTTCCATTTACATCACATACATAAGAGCTCGTTCATTTATGTTCGGAAGAAATCACGTGTTATACCATTCCGCTAAACATATATCTATATTATAATTCAAGTCTAAGTTTTTAAAAATGAGATTTTGACGAGACGATCTAAACAATCTTATTTTTTTGAACATGAAGAAATAAAGAAGCCATTGCAATCGCTGGAAATACTAGGCCTACTAAAGGCACAAAAATTGAGGGAAAGTTCATAGTTGTCATAGACCGGGTACCTCGATTTACGATATTGTAATTGTACCTGTTTGTTATATTTTTGTTGTTATTATCTTATTATATTAAAATTAATTAATTAGAATTCTATAGAATGAATATAGTATAGAATAAGTACAAGAAATGTAGAACTAAAAAAGCAATTCGATTTCTACATATAATATATGATAATCGCGTTTACTTTCTCTTTTTTTCTTTCTTTTGCTTTTACTAATTCAAAAAAATCGAAAAATAGAGGATTTATTATAAATTCAATTTCCAAAGCAGTCGTTAGAGTCCGATCCAAGAGGTATTTTAAATAAAGACTCCCCGACGAAAGATACAACCAAAAAGTTTTTTTTATTGGAATCTAAAGGAAATAAGCATGGAGGTTTTTGGTTCGCGACATCCTAATTTTGGAATAAAAAAAGCTTTTTGACACAAATATAAAAATTGCCCTTAATCCTCGCCTTTATTTTGATTCAAAGGAAAAAAAGCATGCAGCTGAAATAACTCACTTAGAACGCCTTTTAAAAGATTACGTGGTACGATTGGATCGAATAAACCCTTATGGAATAAAAACTCGGCTGCTTGTGACCCTTCAGGTACTGTCTTATTCAATGTTTGCTCAATTACTCTTTTACCCGCAAATGCAATGTAGGCGTTCGGTTCAGCAATAATGATATCCCCCAACATACCAAAGCTGGCGGTCACCCCACCAGTAGTAGGAGATGTAAGGATTGATACATAAAATAACTTTTTATTTGATTGATAATCATATAAAACAGACGAGATTTTCGCCATTTGCATTAAGCTCAAGCTTCCTTCTTGCATGCGTGCCCCCCCGGAAGCACATACTATAATAAGGGGGATTAATTTATTGGCAGCATACTCAATCAATCGGGTGATCTTTTCCCCTACTACGGATCCCATACTGCCTCCCATAAACTGAAAATCCATAACACCAATTGCTACAGGAATACCGTTTAGTTGACCTATACCTGTTTGAACAGCTTCAGTTAAACCTGTATTTATTTGATAAGAATCAATACGATCTTTATAAGCTTCCTCCTCCGAATGAAATTCGATAGGATCCATAGAGACCATACCTTCATCCATAGGATTCCAAGTACCAGGATCAATCAGAAGTTCGATTCTATCTGAACTACTCATTTTCAAATGATATCCACATTGTTCACAAATACCCATTTTTGACTTAAGTAATTTCTTGTAATTTAATGCATAACAATTTTCGCATTGAACCCACAAATGTTTATATTTTTGAGTTCCATCAAGATTTGTAGAATTTTCGATTTTAGTGAAATTACTGTCGTTCGTGATAATTCTTTTACTGAAACTTTCGCTGGTATTTCCACTTTCATTAAAAATGTAACTCAAAATGTAACTATCACTGTAATTGTCACTATCACTTAGGATGGAACTGCCACTACGGATTTGAGAATGAAGATAATTGTCAATGCAATTATTAATGTGATTATTCCAACTATCTTCAGTATAATCCATGGAATGATCATTATAAGTATCGCCACTCTTAGATCTAGAGTTCAGATAACTTGAATTCCAATAATTCGAAAAGGAACTTTGCAGTTCATTCAGAAAAGACGGATCGTTGTCAATCTCAAAAATTTGATTTTCAATATCGAAGTATAGGGAATAACTGTCCCCTTTACTATCTATAAGTAAAAAAAGAGTATCAGAGATGAAATTCCGAATGTCCATAACACGAACTAAATGATCAACATTACTATAACTAGAACTGTCACTATTTCTCCAACTATGAATGTTTTTTTCTGTATCATTTAGACTCGGATCTTCCGTTGTACTGGTATTTTCAGTAGGACCAAGACTGTCCATTGATTTACTTAATCCACACCCGTATCTGTGTTCTAACTCTTTTTTAGACAAGATCGAATTGAACCAACCCTTTTTCATAGAGTTTTCTTGCCTCCCATTCGCATGAAAAAAATCGATGAATAGTCATTATTTGATGAAAAAAAATTGAACATTTCTTGTCAGAATAAGCATCTAGATACAACCGTTCAGATTATTAACTAAATATTAATGAAGTATTATATTGAAAGAAAGAATTTTTTTATTAGAAGATAAAATTCACGCGTAAGAGAATGTTTAAGAACTTCGATTTCAGAATTGGAATCGGGTTGGTATATTTTTGATTTAAAAAATCGAGTTCGAGCAGAGTTGTTTCTGTTGATTGTATAAGGAAAAGAAAAAAAGACTACTTGTTTTACGCTTTGATAGGGAAGGTATATGTATGAAATCGAAAGTCTCTTTAACAATGTTTCCAATGAAATTTCTTTTCAAATTCAAACCCAGGCTTGGCTACAAATCAAATTCTACTAAACAAATCTAAGTAGGGTGTTCCTAGATCCATTTCTTCCATTCAATTGCAGTTGATTGGTTTTAACTAACAATCAAATATTACTAATTTATTAAACTATATAGTTTAATAAATTAGTAATATTCATTACTATATATTTAGTAGGGCTATACGGACTCGAACCGTAGACCTTCTCGGTAAAACCGATCAAACTTTGTATTCTCAAAATGATTTGAACTGTTTCAAAAACCCAACATGCATTTTTTTGCATTGGGCTTTTTCATTAACTGATATAAATATCAGCTAGTCTACCATATTTTTCTTGATAGAAAGAAAATGGTTCCGTGTGCTCAGATTCATTATTCATTTGAACTTTGATTCAAAAGCACTACCAAAGTGTTTCAAAGAAGAGTTATCTTGACGTAGGTTTGCCTTTGGCCTAGATGAATTTGAAAATTAAATGGAGTCTCTATCGTTTCGCTTAAAGAATCCAATATGAAACTTCATACACCTTAAAGTTCATAGGACGAAAAGAGATTTTTTGAGGCCCTTATACTCATTATGCCTAGCATTGAATAGGTTGGGTATTCACCCTATCAATATGTCAAATCAATAATGGGTTCTATTTGGTAACTAAATAGACACTTGAATTGGACCGAACTAGAATTAATTGTCAGGCTATTGTTCTCTATGTTTTGTTTCCTCAAAGCCTAGAGTAAGACATCGATTTTTCAAAAAGATTCATTCTTTTGATTGCATGATGGACTTCCCTGAAAAACATTGGCGCACGTGTAAACGAGGTGCTCTACCTAACTGAGCTATAGCCCTTGTGTTTATGCTCCATATTTTAGTATGGAGATAATTTCTTGTCAAGAGAAATATTCTACAATATACCATCATAGCTCTTTGATCCGTTTGATTTCTATTGCTTATAAGCAGTATTCGGTTTATAATCAATCTATGGAATGGTTATATTTAGTCCTCTTTCTAATGATAAAAGGCCTACTTAACTCAGCGGTTAGAGTGTTGCTTTCATACGGCGGAAGTCATTGGTTCAAATCCAATAGTAGGTAAAACTTATTAGATACCAAAGTCAGAGTCGAGGGTATTTAATAAGTTTTTCTACTTACCCTTTGGATTATTAAGACTATTAAATAGATTCTCTTTTTCTTTTTATTTTGTTGATTCAATCAACAAAATAAAAAGAAAAAGAGATCTTCTATATATTTAGATTCTATATATCGAAAGAGTGTACAAACAGAACTTCTTCTGATTATGATTATTTGGACGCACGCACCGACTGGTTACGAAGAAATCGGATTGCTAGCCTCTACTCGTGTCCTAGCTCGTCTCAAAGCTAAATTTGCTTCAATTACTTGTCTCTTTCCTTCCGCTTTCCTCAAGTTAGCTTCTGCTATTTCAAGAGTTTGCTGAGCTTCTTGTGAATCAATGTCACTACCCCTCTCAGCATCATTTACTAAAATCGTAATCTCATTATTGCCTATTCTAGCAAAACCTCCCATCAAAGCCATTGTTAACCATTGGTCGTTAAGACGTATTCTTAAAATTCCTATATCTACCGCTGTGGCAGTAGGGGCATGGTTTGGTAATACACCAATTTGGCCACTATTAGTAGATAAAATGATTTCTTTTACTTCTGAATTCCAAACACTTCGATTAGGAGTCAGTACACAAAGATTTAAAGTCATTTCTTTAATTTGCTCTCCATTTCTAAGTTCATAGCTTTCGCGGTAGCTTCGTCGATGTTACCTACCAAATAAAAAGCCTGCTCAGGAAGACCATCTAATTCTCCGGAAAGGATCAATTGAAACCCTCTAATTGTTTCTGTTAGACCAACATATTTTCCTGGAGAGCCCGTAAATACTTCTGCTACGAAAAAAGGTTGTGATAAGAAACGCTCAATTTTTCGTGCTCTTGCTACAGTTAAACGATCTTCTTCGGATAATTCGTCCAATCCAAGGATAGCTATAATGTCCTGAAGTTCTTTGTAACGCTGTAAGGTTTCCTTAACTTTTTGCGCAATTTCATAATGTTCCTCGCCAACAATTCTAGGTTGGAGCATAGTTGACGTTGAATCTAGCGGATCCACCGCTGGATAAATCCCTTTAGCGGCCAATCCCCTTGATAGTACGGTAGTAGCATCTAAATGTGCAAATGTCGTGGCAGGAGCGGGATCGGTCAAATCGTCCGCAGGTACATAAACTGCTTGAATCGAAGTTATGGAACCTTCTTTTGTAGAAGTAATTCTTTCCTGTAACGTACCCATTTCGGTACTAAGGGTAGGTTGATAGCCTACAGCGGAAGGCATTCTACCTAATAAGGCAGATACTTCAGATCCCGCTTGGACAAAACGGAAGATATTGTCGATAAATAGAAGTACGTCTTGTTCATTAACATCTCGAAAATATTCCGCCATAGTTAGGGCAGTCAACCCAACTCTCATACGCGCCCCTGGCGGTTCATTCATTTGCCCGTAGACTAAAGCCACCTTTGACTCTGCAATATTTTGTTCATTGATAACGCCGGATTCTTTCATTTCCATGTAAAGATCATTTCCTTCACGAGTACGTTCACCTACTCCGCCAAATACGGATACACCCCCATGCGCTTTTGCAATATTGTTAATCAATTCCATAATGAGTACTGTTTTCCCCACTCCCGCTCCCCCAAATAGTCCGATTTTTCCTCCACGACGATAGGGGGCTAAAAGATCTACCACTTTAATTCCTGTTTCAAAAATAGATAATTTTGTATCTAACTGTGTAAAGGCGGGCGCAGATCTATGAATAGGAGATGTTGTGCGAGTATCGACTGGACCCAAATTATCAACAGGCTCTCCAAGCACGTTAAAAATGCGACCGAGAGTCGCTCCCCCGACTGGAACGCTTAAAGGAGCTCCTGTGTCAATAACTTCCATCCCTCGCGTTAGACCATCTGTAGCACTCATAGCTACAGCCCTAACTCGATTATTTCCTAATAATTGTTGTACCTCACAAGTAACATTAATTGGTTCACTAGTAGTATCTCGACCTTTAACTACTAGAGCATTGTAAATATTGGGCATCTTTCCTGGAGGAAAAGCTACGTCCAGTACCGGACCAATAATTTGAGCGATACGCCCCAGGTTTTTTTTTTCAAGTGTGGAAACCCCAGGACTAGAAGTAGTAGGATTGATTCTCATAATATAAAGTATGTCGAAATTTTTTGCGAAAATGAAAATTATCGAATCCAAAAAAAAATGTCCGAAAGCAAGCTGATCGATTAATTAAAAAAGAAATTGGAGTTAGCAATCCATTTTGCCGGTACCAACAAAAGGACTGCAATTCAATTGCTTACTTTACGTTTTTGAATTATTGTATTCAATTCAATAACAATCCTAAGAAAGTCTTTTATTTGCCTATCATTATAGACAATCCTTTCTGTATTATCTATGGAAATCGAACCCGAACTCTAAAACTCTATTTTTTTATGATTCCTTATTTCTATCGCACTGGGACTTAGTTTGGATTTAGTAGATAGATTTATATCTAGCCTATTCTTTTACCCTTTCATGATGGAATTCTGCCTATTTTCACATCTAGGATATACATATACAACATATACCGCTGTCAAGAGTCAATTTCGAATTTTTTAGTTCTTTCAATTCAAATGGGGATACAAAATTAGAAACTTGAAAAACAACGGTTACGATTGGGTTGCGCCATATATATGAAAGAGTATACAATAATGATGTATTTGACAAATCAAATACATGGTCTATTAACGAACCGTTTTTTTTGATTAGTTGATAATATTAATTGAGAATTTTATGAAAGATT